GTCCTTGTAGCTTAAACCAAAGCACGGCACTGAAGACGCCAAGATGGATACCACCACCCCGAGGACAAAAGACTCAGTCCTAACCTTATCGTTAACTCTTGCTCAGCATATACATGCAAGTGTCCGCGTCCCAGTGCAAATGCCCCAGACCCCTTACCAAGGTACAAGGAGCAGGCATCAGGCACACTCACTCACTGTGGCCTAAAACGCCTCGCCCCGCCACACCCCCACGGGTACTCAGCAGTAATTAACCTTAAGCAATAAGCGAAAGCCTGACTTAGCTAGAGCAACCAGGGTTGGTAAATCTTGTGCCAGCCACCGCGGTCACACAAGAAACCCAAGTTAACTGTATGCGGCGTAAAGAGTGGGCCCAAACTATCACGCCAAACTAAGACCAAACCCTGCCCAAGCCGTCATAAGCCCAAGGCACCCCTAAGTCCAACCTGAAAACGATCTTAGCACCCACGATCCACTCCACCCCACTAAAGCTAGGACACAAACTGGGATTAGATACCCCACTATGCCTAGCCCTAAATCTTGATGGCCCCCAAACACAAACATCCGCCTGAGAACTACGAGCACAAACGCTTAAAACTCTAAGGACTTGGCGGTGCTCTAAACCCACCTAGAGGAGCCTGTTCTGTAATCGATAACCCACGATTCACCCGACCACTTCTTGCCAAAACAGCCTATATACCGCCGTCACCAGCCCACCTCGTGAGAGCACAACAGTGAGCCCAACAGCCCACAGTCCACTAACAAGACAGGTCGAGGTATAGCCTATGAAGTGGGAGAAATGGGCTACATTTTCTAAAATAGAAAACCCAACGAAAGGGGACTTGAAACCTGTCCCCAGAAGGCGGATTTAGCAGTAAAGCAGGATAACCAAGCCTCCTTTAAGTCGGTCCTAGAGCACGTACACACCGCCCGTCACCCTCTTCACAGGACCCCCAAGCACACTAACTAATACAACACTAACCACTAAAGACGAGGTAAGTCGTAACAAGGTAAGTGTACCGGAAGGTGCACTTAGCACATCAGGGTGTAGCTACAACACAAAGCATTCAGCTTACACCTGAAAGATATCTGTCACCCCCAGATCACCCTGATAAGCTTACCCTAGCTCCACCAACCACAATTAAAAACCCACTACCTCTGCCCAACTAAAACATTACCCCCAACTTAGTATAGGTGATAGAAAAGTACAACCTGGACGCCATAGAGACAGTACCGTAAGGAAAAGATGAAATAACAATGAAAACCAAGCACGACATAGCAAAGATAACCCCTTGTACCTTTTGCATCATGATCTAGCAAGAACAGCCAGACAAAGCGAGCTTAAGCCTGCCATCCCGAAACCCAAGCGAGCTACTCACAAGCAGCTATTATGAGCTAACCCGTCTCTGTTGCAAAAGAGTGGGATGACTTGTTAGTAGAGGTGAAAAGCCAACCGAGCTGGGTGATAGCTGGTTGCCTGCAAAACGAATCTAAGTTCCCCCTTAACCCCCTTTCCCCCCCGACAAACCCAACCCAAATGTAATAGTTAAGGGCTATTTAAAGGGGGTACAGCCCCTTTAAAAAAGGACACAACCTCCACCAGCGGATAACCCCCGTACATCCAACCCGGTGGGCCTTAAAGCAGCCACCCCCAAAGATTGCGTCAAAGCTCCATCAACTAAAAACCCCCAAAACCAATGCGACTCCCTACATCCACAGCAGGCCAACCTATAACAATAGATGAATTAATGCTAGAACGAGTAACCAGGACACCACGTCCCCCCAAGCGCTAGCCTACACACCATTAACAGCAAAACCTCAATAATAACTACCCCCACCGTTGAACACACCCTGTCAACCCAACTCAGGAGCGCACACTGGAGTGATCAAAGTCTACAAAAGGAACTCGGCAAACCTAAGGCCCGACTGTTTACCAAAAACATAGCCTTCAGCCAAACAAGTATTGAAGGTGATGCCTGCCCGGTGACATCATGTTTAACGGCCGCGGTATCCTAACCGTGCAAAGGTAGCGCAATCAATTGTCCCATAAATCGAGACCTGTATGAATGGCTAAACGAGGCCTTAACTGTCTCCTGTAGACAATCGGTGAAACTGATCTCTCTGTACAAAAGCAGAGATAAACACATAAGACGAGAAGACCCTGTGGAACTTCAAAATCAATAGCCACCCCACCCAACTCACTAGCCTACCTGGGCCCACCACCTAAGACACTGGCTAACATTTTTAGGTTGGGGCGACCTTGGAGAAAAACAGACCCTCCAAAAACAGGGCCAAACCCCCTAACTAAGAGCAACCCCTCAACGTGCTAACAGCACCCAGATCCAGTAAATCTGATCAATGGACCAAGCTACCCCAGGGATAACAGCGCAATCTCCCCCAAGAGCCCCTATCGACGAGGAGGTTTACGACCTCGATGTTGGATCAGGACATCCTAGTGGTGCAGCCGCTACTAAGGGTTCGTTTGTTCAACGATTAACAGTCCTACGTGATCTGAGTTCAGACCGGAGTAATCCAGGTCGGTTTCTATCTATGACCAACCTTCCCCAGTACGAAAGGACCGGAAAGGTGGGGCCAATACTCCAAGCACGCCCCTTCCCCCAAGTGATGCCCCCCACTAAATCACCAAAGGACCGCCCCATTACCCCAACGAAAAGGGTTGCTAGTGTAGCAGAGCCGGGCAAATGCAAAAGACTTAAACCCTTTACCCCAGAGGTTCAAATCCTCTCTCTAGCTTCCACCATGACCTGACCAAACACATCCCTCACCTACCTTATCATAACACTAGCCTACATAATCCCCGTCCTAATTGCCGTAGCATTTCTAACATTAGTTGAACGAAAGATCCTAAGCTATATGCAATCTCGAAAGGGCCCAAACATCGTTGGCCCATTCGGACTACTCCAACCTGCTGCTGATGGAGTTAAGCTATTCATCAAAGAACCAGTCCGCCCCTCCACCTCCTCCCCCCTTCTATTCCTCACAACCCCAATACTCGCTCTCCTCCTTGCATTAACAATCTGAGCCCCTCTCCCCCTCCCTCTTCCCCTCGTAGACCTAAACCTTGGACTTCTCTTCCTCCTAGCAATATCCAGTCTAGCAGTTTACTCAATCCTATGATCAGGTTGAGCATCAAACTCAAAATACGCCCTAATTGGTGCACTCCGGGCAGTATCACAAACCATCTCCTATGAAGTAACCTTAGCCATCATTCTCTTGTCCGTAGTCATACTAAGCGGAAGCTACACCTTAACCGCCCTCATCATCACACAAGAGCCCTTATATCTTGTATTCTCCTCCTGACCCCTAGCAATAATATGATACATCTCAACACTAGCTGAGACAAACCGCTCTCCCTTCGACCTTACAGAAGGAGAGTCAGAGCTTGTCTCAGGCTTCAATGTAGAATACTCCGCAGGACCATTCGCCCTATTTTTCCTAGCCGAATACGCAAACATCATACTAATAAACACACTAACAGGCCTCCTATTTTTAAACCCAAGCGCACTCAACCCGCCCCTAGAGCTCTTCCCCCCTGTCCTAGCCACAAAGGTCCTGCTCCTTTCTTCAAGCTTCCTATGGATCCGAGCCTCCTATCCACGATTCCGATATGACCAGCTTATACACCTCCTCTGAAAAAACTTCCTCCCACTAACATTATCCCTCCACCTCTGACATACTAGCATACCAATCTCTTACGCGGGCCTACCTCCTTATCTAAGGAAATGTGCCTGAATGTTAAGGGTCACTATGATAAAGTGAACATAGAGGTACACCAACCCTCTCATTTCCTAACACTTAGAAAAGCAGGAATCGAACCTACACAGAAGGAATCAAAACCCTCCATACTTCCTTTATATTATTTCCTAGTAAGGTCAGCTAATAAAGCTATCGGGCCCATACCCCGAAAATGATGGTTCAACTCCTTCCCCTACTAATAACCCCGCTCACAAAGCTAATTTCTGCCTCAAGTATTTTCTTAGGGACGACAATCACAATCACAAGCAACCACTGAATAATAGCCTGAATTGGATTAGAAATCAACACCCTATCAATCATTCCCCTAATCTCAAAATCCCACCACCCACGAGCCATTGAAGCCACAACTAAATACTTTCTCGTACAAGCAGTTGCCTCCGCACTACTGCTCTTCTCAGGCATAACCAACGCATGACACACTGGGCAATGAGACATCACCCAACTCTCCTACCCCCCATCATGCACCTTACTGACAACCGCAATTGCTATCAAACTAGGCCTAACCCCCTTCCACTTCTGATTCCCAGAAGTACTTCAAGGATCATCCTTTACCACAGCCCTACTCCTTTCAACAGTTATAAAACTCCCACCAACCACCATCCTACTCATCACATCCCACTCACTAAACCCCACACTACTCACCTCCATATCCATTATATCTATTGCCCTAGGTGGTTGAATAGGACTAAACCAAACACAGACCCGAAAAATCATGGCCTTCTCATCCATCTCTCACATTGGTTGAATAACTATCATCATTATCCACAACCCAAAACTAACCCTACTAGCCTTCTACATTTACATCCTGATAACAGCCTCTATCTTCCTCTCTATAAATACAACTAACACCGTAAACCTCTCAACATTAATAACCTCCTGAACCAAAACCCCCATACTAAGCACAACTCTCATACTAACACTTCTATCACTAGCAGGCCTCCCCCCACTAACAGGCTTCCTGCCCAAATGACTTATCATCCAAGAACTCATTAAACAAGAACTAGCCACAGCAGCCACGATTATCTCCCTACTATCACTCCTAAATTTATTTTTTTACCTACGCTTAACGTACTGCTCAACAATCACACTTCCCCCCAACCCCTCAAACAAAATAAAACAATGATCCACTAAAACCCCGACCAATGCTTTAATCCCCACACTTACCTCACTATCTATCTCACTATTACCACTCACCCCAATAATACTCACTACCACTTAAGAAGCTTAGGATAATATTAAACCAAAGGCCTTCAAAGCCTTAAACAAGAGTTAAACCCTCTTAGTTTCTGCTAAGATCCGTAGGACACTAGCCTACATCTCCTGAATGCAACCCAGATACTTTCATTAAGCTAGGATCTTTCTAGGCAGGTGAGCTTCGATCCCACAATACCCCTAGTTAACAGCTAGGTGCCCAAACCAACAGGCCTCTACCTAAAAAACTCTGATGTGCACCAAACACATATCGATGAGCTTGCAACTCAACATGAACTTCACTACAGAGTCGATAAGAAAGGGAATTAAACCCCTGTAAAAAGGACTACAGCCTTACGCTTGAACACTCAGCCATCTTACCAGCTTACCTGTGACCCTAAATCGATGACTATTCTCAACCAACCACAAAGACATTGGCACTCTCTACCTAATCTTCGGCGCATGAGCAGGCATAGTTGGTACCGCCCTAAGTCTACTCATCCGTGCAGAACTCGGTCAACCAGGGACCCTCCTAGGAGACGACCAGATCTATAATGTAATTGTCACAGCCCATGCCTTTGTAATAATCTTCTTCATGGTAATGCCAATCATGATTGGAGGATTTGGGAACTGACTGGTCCCCCTTATAATCGGTGCCCCCGACATAGCATTCCCACGCATAAACAATATAAGCTTCTGACTACTTCCTCCATCCTTCCTCCTCCTATTGGCCTCCTCTACAGTAGAAGCAGGTGCTGGTACGGGCTGAACAGTCTACCCCCCCTTAGCCGGAAATCTGGCTCATGCTGGAGCATCAGTAGACCTAGCCATCTTCTCCCTCCACCTAGCAGGAGTGTCCTCCATTCTAGGGGCAATCAACTTTATTACCACAGCCATCAACATAAAACCACCTGCACTATCACAATACCAAACCCCACTATTTGTCTGATCCGTCCTAATCACAGCCGTATTACTTCTACTATCCTTGCCAGTCCTAGCTGCTGGAATCACTATGCTCCTTACAGATCGTAACCTAAATACCACATTCTTCGACCCCGCTGGAGGAGGAGACCCAGTCCTGTACCAACACCTCTTCTGATTCTTCGGACACCCAGAAGTATACATCCTCATCCTACCTGGATTTGGTATCATCTCCCACGTGGTAGCCTACTATGCAGGTAAAAAGGAACCATTTGGCTATATGGGCATAGTATGGGCAATATTATCAATCGGATTCCTAGGGTTCATTGTATGGGCCCACCACATATTCACAGTGGGAATAGACGTAGACACCCGAGCATACTTCACATCTGCTACCATAATTATCGCTATCCCAACAGGAATTAAGGTTTTTAGCTGACTAGCCACACTACATGGGGGGACTATCAAGTGAGACCCCCCTATGCTATGAGCCCTCGGATTCATCTTCCTATTCACCATCGGAGGCCTCACAGGGATCGTTCTAGCAAACTCCTCACTAGACATTGCCCTACACGACACATACTACGTAGTAGCACACTTCCACTATGTTCTGTCAATAGGTGCTGTCTTCGCCATCCTAGCAGGACTAACCCACTGATTCCCCCTATTCACCGGATACACCTTAAACCAAACATGGGCTAAGGCACACTTCGGGGTCATATTTACAGGCGTAAACCTTACTTTCTTCCCCCAACACTTCCTAGGATTAGCAGGCATACCACGACGATACTCCGACTATCCAGACGCCTACACATTATGAAACACCCTATCATCTATCGGATCCCTAATCTCAATAACAGCTGTAATCATATTAACGTTCATTATCTGAGAAGCCTTAGCCTCTAAACGAAAAGTTGTACAGCCAGAACTAACCTCAACCAACGTTGAGTGAATCCATGGCTGCCCACCCCCGTACCACACCTTCGAAGAACCTGCCTTCGTCCAAGTACAAGAGAGGAAGGAATCGAACCCTCACATACTAGTTTCAAGCCAGTCGCATACTAAACCACTTATGCTTCTCTCTTCATGGGGTGTTAGTAAACTAATTACATGGCCCTGTCAAAGCCAAACTACAGGTGAAAACCCTGTACACCCTCACATGGCTAACCCCTCACAACTAGGATTTCAAGATGCCTCATCCCCAATCATAGAAGAACTGATCGAATTCCACGACCATGCCCTGATAGTCGCCCTAATAATCTGCAGTCTCGTACTCTACCTGCTAACACTTATATTAATAGAAAAGCTATCCTCAAACACTGTCGATGCTCAGGAAGTCGAATTAATCTGAACAATCCTACCAGCCATCGTCCTCATCTTACTAGCCCTCCCATCCTTACAGATCCTGTACATAATAGATGAACTCGACGAACCAGATCTGACCCTAAAAGCCATCGGACATCAATGGTATTGATCCTATGAATATACAGACTTCAAAGACCTCTCATTTGACTCCTACATAATCCCCACAGCAGACCTCCTGCCCGGCTACTTTCGACTCCTAGAAGTCGACCACCGCGTTACCATCCCAATAGAATCCCCAATCCGCATCATTATTACTGCTGACGATGTCCTCCACTCATGAACCGTACCCACATTAGGAGTAAAAACCGATGCTATCCCAGGGCGGCTCAACCAGACGTCATTCATTACCACCCGGCCAGGGATCTTCTACGGTCAATGCTCAGAAATCTGCGGGGCTAACCACAGCTTCATACCCATCGTAGTAGAATCCACCCCCCTCAGCCACTTCGAAGCCTGATCCTCACTACTAACCCCTTAATCATTAAGAAGCTATGTATCAGCACTAGCCTTTTAAGCTAGATAAAGAGGGGAACCCCCCTCCTTAATGACATGCCCCAGCTAAACCCCAACCCCTGACTCTTCATCATGGCCATATCATGACTTACGTTCTCCTTAATCTTTCAACCTAAAACATTATCCTTCACCTCAACAAACCCCCCCATCAACAAGACACCCACAACAACCAAAAACCACCCCTGAACCTGACCATGATCCTAACCTTCTTTGATCAATTCTCAAGCCCATACCTCCTTGGAATCCCACTAATCCTCCTCTCAACATTACTACCTGCCCTCCTTCTCCCCATACCCGGCAACCGATGAATCACTAACCGCCTATCCACTTTACAGCTATGAGCCATCAACATGATCACCAAACAGCTCATAGTCCCACTAAACAAACCAGGCCACAAATGAGCCATCATCCTTACATCACTAATAATACTACTACTAATAATCAACCTCCTGGGCTTACTACCTTATACATTCACTCCAACCACCCAACTATCAATAAACATAGCCCTTGCCTTTCCACTGTGACTTGCAACCCTGCTTACAGGCCTACGAAGTCAACCTACAGCCTCCCTAGGGCACCTCCTACCTGAAGGTACACCCACCTTATTAATTCCAGCCTTAATTGTAATCGAAACCATCAGCCTACTGATCCGTCCTCTAGCCTTAGGGGTCCGCCTTACAGCTAATCTCACTGCAGGACACCTACTTATCCAACTCATCTCAACAGCCACTATCACACTACTCCCCATCATACCCACAGTATCTATCCTCACCGCCACAGTTCTTCTCTTACTGACAGTCCTAGAAGTAGCAGTAGCCATAATCCAAGCCTACGTATTCGTCCTTCTATTAAGCCTCTACCTACAAGAGAACATCTAATGGCCCACCAAGCACACTCCTACCACATAGTAGACCCCAGCCCGTGACCTATCTTCGGAGCAACCGCCGCCCTACTCACCACGTCAGGGTTAATCATGTGATTCCACTACAACTCCTCACACCTCCTAACTCTCGGACTGACATCAATCCTCCTAGTCATACTTCAATGATGACGAGACATTGTACGAGAGGGGACATTCCAAGGCCACCACACACCAACAGTACAAAAAGGTCTTCGATACGGAATAGTCCTCTTCATTACATCAGAAGTGTTCTTCTTTCTTGGCTTCTTCTGAGCCTTCTTCCACTCTAGCTTAGCACCCACCCCAGAACTAGGAAACCAATGACCCCCAACCGGAGTTACACCCCTAAACCCCCTAGAAGTACCACTACTAAACACAGCAGTCCTCCTAGCATCTGGAGTTACCGTCACTTGAGCACACCATAGCATCACTGAAGGGGGTCAAAAACAAGCAACCCAGGCACTAACTCTCACCATTTTATTAGGCCTATACTTCACTATCCTACAAGCAACAGAGTACTATGAGGCACCCTTCTCAATCGCTGACAGTGTTTACGGGTCAACCTTCTTCGTGGCCACAGGATTCCATGGTCTCCATGTTATAATTGGATCCTCCTTCCTACTAATCTGCCTCTTACGACTAATAAAATTCCACTTCACACCGGGTCACCACTTCGGGTTCGAAGCGGCAGCCTGATACTGACACTTCGTAGACGTTATCTGACTATTCCTCTACCTAGCCATCTACTGATGAGGATCTTGCTCTTCTAGTATATCCATTACAACAGACTTCCAATCTCTAGAATCTGGTACAACCCCAGAGAAGAGCAATAAACATAATTACATTCATACTTGCCTCCTCCATTGTCCTTAGCATGGCCCTAACCACACTAAACTTCTGACTCACCCAAATAATTCCAGACTCAGAAAAACTATCACCCTACGAATGTGGATTCGACCCACTAGGGTCTGCTCGACTCCCATTCTCCATCCGATTTTTCCTCAGTAGCTATCTTATTTCTCCTGTTTGATCTAGAAATTGCCCTCCTACTACCCCTTCCATGAGCCACCCAACTAAAACACCCAACCATCACCCTAACCTGAGCCTCCACAATCATCCTCCTTCTAACCCTAGGGTTAATTTACGAATGAACCCAAGGAGGATTAGAGTGAGCAGAATAAGAGAGCTAGTCTAAAAGCAAGACAGTTGATTTCGACTCAACAGACCATAGTCCACTCTATGACTCTCTTCATGTCATTCCTCCGCCTAAGCTTCTGCTCTGCGTTCGCCCTAAGTAGCCTAGGACTGGCCTTTCACCGAGTACACCTTGTCTCCGCCCTACTCTGTCTAGAGAGCATAATACTGTCAATATACATTGCCCTATCAACATGGCCAGTCGAAAACCAAACACCCTCCTCTTCCCTCACACCAATCCTCATACTAACATTCTCTGCATGTGAAGCAGGCACAGGACTAGCAATACTAGTAGCCTCTACACGAACCCATGGCTCCGATCACTTACAAAACTTAAACCTTCTACAATGTTAAAAATCATCCTACCAACCCTAATACTACTTCCAACAACTCTTCTCTCACCCCCAAAACTCGTATGAACAAATACCACAATGCACAGCCTACTAGTCGCCACCCTAAGCCTACAGTGACTAGCACCCTCATACTACCCATACAAAAACCTCACCCTGTGTATAGGCATCGACCAAACATCTTCCCCACTACTAGTTCTGTCCTGCTGGCTTACACCCCTTATAATTTTAGCAAGCCAAGGTCACCTGCAACATGAGCCACCAACACGAAAGCAAATCTTCACAATAACCCTGGTCATAGTACAACCTCTTATCATCCTAGCCTTCTCAACCACAGAGCTTATAATATTTTACATCTCCTTCGAAGCAACCTTAATCCCTACATTAATCTTAATCACGCGATGAGGAAGCCAGCCAGAACGCTTAAGTGCAGGCATTTACCTCCTCTTCTATACCCTCATCAGCTCCCTCCCCCTCCTAGTTGCAATCCTATACCTGCACGCACAAATGGGCACCCTCCACTTCCCCACCCTAAAACTCTATCCCTACATTCCACAGCCCACCTCAACCAAACACTGATCCCCCCTTCTCCTAAACATTGCCCTCCTCATGGCCTTCATAGTAAAGGCACCCCTCTATGGTCTCCACCTATGATTACCCAAAGCCCATGTAGAAGCTCCAATCGCAGGATCAATACTACTTGCCGCCCTCCTCCTTAAACTTGGTGGATATGGCATCATACGCATTACCTGTCTAACAAGCCCCCTTACAAACAGTCTCCTTCACTACCCATTCATTGTCCTTGCCTTATGGGGGGCCCTAATAACCAGCTCAATCTGTCTACGTCAGATTGACCTAAAGTCGCTCATTGCCTACTCCTCCGTAAGCCACATAGGCCTAGTCGTTGCTGCATGCATAATCCAAACCCATTGATCCTTCTCAGGGGCTATAATCCTTATGGTCTCCCATGGTTTAACCTCATCAATACTATTCTGCTTAGCCAATACAAACTACGAACGTACGCACAGTCGTATCCTTCTACTAACTCAAGGGTTACAACCCCTTCTCCCCCTAATAGCCACCTGATGACTACTGGCCAACCTAACAAACATAGCCCTACCCCCTACCACAAACCTAATAGCAGAACTAAGCATTATGATCACGCTATTCAACTGATCCCCTCCGACAATTATCCTCACCGGAACTGCTACCCTACTAACCGCCTCATACACATTGTCTATGCTTACAACAACTCAGCATGGGACCCTATCTCCCCACATCACAACACTTCAAAGCTCCACCACACGAGAACACCTACTAATGACCCTACACCTCCTCCCTATACTCCTCCTAATCCTAAAACCTGAACTAATCTCCGGACCCCTTTCATGCAAGTATAGTTTAAACCAAACATTAGACTGTGACCCTAAAAATAGAAGTTAGACCCTTCTTACCTGCCGAGGGGAGGTTCAACCARCAAGAACTGCTAATTCCTGTATCTGAGTCTAAAGCCTCAGCCCCCTTACTTTTAAAGGATAATAGCAATCCACTGGTCTTAGGAGCCATCCACCTTGGTGCAAATCCAAGTAAAAGTAGTGGAAATAGCCCTACTCCTCAACACCCTTATGCTACTCACACTAACAACAATCCTAACACCTACACTTCTCCCCGCCCTCCTAAAAACCTCCAAAAACTCCCCCAAAACCATCACCTTAACCATCAAGTCCGCCTTTCTTATCAGCCTGGCGCCAATAATACTCTTCACATATTCAGGACTAGAAAGCATCACCTCACACTGAGAATGAAAGTTCATCATAAACTTCAAAATTCCACTTAGCTTCAAGATGGATCAATATTCCTTCCTGTTCTTTCCCATTGCACTATTCGTAACATGGTCCATCCTACAATTCTCAATATACTACATAGCATCCGACCCACATATTACAAAATTCTTCTCCTACTTAACAACATTCCTAATCGCAATACTCACACTAACCATCGCTAACAACATCTTCATGCTCTTCATCGGCTGAGAAGGCGTTGGCATCATATCCTTCCTACTCATCAGTTGATGACACGGACGGGCAGAAGCCAACACAGCAGCCCTGCAAGCCGTGCTCTACAACCGAATTGGGGATATCGGACTCATCCTAAGCATAGCATGACTCGCCTCCACCCTAAACTCCTGAGAAATACAACAAATATTCTCCCCCACAAAACCCCCAACACTCCCCCTACTAGGCCTCATCCTAGCTGCCACAGGAAAATCAGCCCAATTCGGCCTCCACCCATGACTACCCGCTGCTATAGAGGGCCCTACCCCCGTCTCAGCCCTACTGCACTCGAGCACAATAGTGGTCGCTGGAATCTTCCTGCTAATCCGCACCCACCCCCTACTTACCAACAACAAAACCGCCCTCACACTGTGCCTCTGTCTAGGCGCCACATCCACACTATTTGCCGCCACCTGTGCCCTCACACAAAATGACATCAAAAAAATTATTGCCTTTTCCACATCTAGCCAGCTAGGATTAATAATGGTCACCATCGGACTAAACCTCCCACAACTAGCCTTCCTACACATCTCAACCCATGCCTTCTTCAAAGCTATGTTGTTCCTGTGCTCAGGGTCAATCATCCACAGCCTAGATGGAGAACAAGACATCCGAAAGATGGGCGGCCTACAAAAAATACTTCCAACAACCACCTCCTGTTTAACAATCGGAAACCTAGCATTAATAGGAACCCCCTTCCTAGCAGGGTTCTTCTCAAAAGACCTCATCATCGAAAACCTAAACACCTCCTACCTAAATGCTTGAGCACTGACCTTAACACTACTTGCCACAGCCTTCACCGCCACATACAGCCTACGAATAACCATCCTGGTACAAACAAAATTCACCCGAATACCAACAACCACCCCAATGAACGAAAACAACCCACAAATCACTAGCCCAGTCACTCGCTTGGCCTTAGGAAGCATCATAGCTGGCCTACTAATCACATCATACATAACCCCAACACAAACCCCACCAATAACAATACCCCTACTAACAAAAACCGCTGCCATCCTAGTAACAACCGCAGGCATCATTCTTGCCCTAGAGCTCACAACCACCACCCACACCCTAACCCAACCCAAACAAAACCCCTACTCAAACTTCTCCCTGGCACTAGGGCACTTCAACCCCCTAACCCATCGACCAAGCTCTATAGTCCTGTTAAACTCAGGACAAAAAATTGCTAGTCACCTAATAGACCTATCCTGATATAAAAAAATAGGACCAGAAGGGCTTGCCGACCTACAAACCATAGCAGCCAAAACCTCTACCATACTACACAAGGGGCTAATCAAGGCCTACTTGGGGTCATCCGCACTATCCATCCTAATCATTCTAATACTACTATAACCCAAAACCTAATGGCCCCCAATCTACGAAAACACCACCCCCTTCTAAAAATAGTAAACAGCTCCCTGATCGACCTACCAACACCCTCAAACATCTCAGCATGATGAAACTTCGGATCCCTCCTAGGAATCTGCCTAACAACACAAATCCTAACCGGCCTACTCCTAGCTGCCCACTACACTGCAGATACCTCCCTAGCCTTCTCCTCTGTGGCTAACATATGCCGAAACGTACAATATGGATGACTAATTCGAAATCTCCATGCAAATGGAGCCTCATTCTTCTTCATCTGTATCTATCTCCATATTGCCCGAGGCCTTTACTACGGCTCATACCTATATAAAGAAACCTGAAACACAGGCATCATCCTCCTACTTACCCTCATAGCTACAGCCTTTGTTGGCTATGTTTTACCATGGGGCCAAATATCATTCTGAGGGGCTACGGTAATTACAAACCTGTTCTCTGCCATCCCCTACATTGGCCATACTTTAGTAGAATGAGCCTGAGGTGGATTCTCCGTAGATAATCCCACCTTGACACGATTCTTCACCCTACACTTCCTCCTCCCATTCATAATTGCCAGCCTAATCCTCGTCCACCTAGCCTTCCTTCACGAATCAGGGTCAAACAACCCCCTAGGCATCCCTTCAAACTGCGACAAAATCCCATTTCACCCCTATTTCTCCCTAAAAGACCTTCTAGGATTTACAATCATACTATTTCTACTCACCGCTCTTGCCCTATTCTCCCCCAACCTATTAGGAGACCCCGAAAACTTCACCCCAGCAAACCCCTTGGTGACCCCCCCACACATCAAACCAGAATGATACTTCCTCTTTGCATATGCAATCCTACGCTCAATCCCCAACAAATTAGGGGGTGTCCTGGCCCTAGCCGCCTCCGTACTAATCTTGTTCTTAAGCCCCCTGCTACATAAATCCAAACAGCGGGCCATAACCTTTCGCCCTATGTCCCAACTCCTATTCTGAACGCTAGCTGCCAACCTATTCATCCTAACGTGAATTGGAAGCCAACCAGTAGAGCACCCCTTCATCATCATCGGACAATTAGCCTCATTAACCTACTTCACCATCATCCTAGTCCTACTCCCCATCGTCTCCTTCCTAGAAAACAAAATCCTCAACTAAACTCTAATAGTTTACAAAAAACATTGGTCTTGTAAACCAAAAGACGAAGGCTATTACTTCTTAGAGTTCCTATCAGAAAAAGAGGGCTAAACCTCTATCACCAACTCCCAAAGCTGGCATCTTATATTAAACTATTTTCTGACCCTAAACTGCCCGAATGACCCCCCGAGATAGGCCCCGCACAACCTCTAGCACAACAAACAAGGTCAACAGCAACCCCCAACCAGCCACCAAAAACATACCTGCCCCACAAGAATAAAACAAGGCCACACCACTAAAATCCAACCGAGCAAAGAGCACCCCAGCACTATCAACAGTACCCACCTTAAACCCCCCACCCCACCCCCAAACAACAAGCCCCACACCAACAGGTACAAGCCCCAAAACATAGCCCACAGCATATCAACCCCCCCAAACTTGGGGAAACGGGTCGGCTGCTAACGAAACAGAATACACAAAAACCACCAACATCCCACCCAAATACACTATAAAGAGCACCAGCGACACAAAAGAGACCCCCAAACTCACTAGCCACCCACACCCCACAATAGACCCAAAAACCAACCCAACAACCCCATAATGCGGAGAAGGATTAGATGCCACTAATAATGACGCTAAAATAAAGCTAACCCCTAAAAACACCAGAAAATAGGTCATAACGTTCTCACTTGGGCTTAACCAAGACTTATGGCCTGAAAAACCATCGTTGTTTCCTCAACTACAAGAACCCCATATCCTTAGAAGTAGCCCCCCCTACCCCCCCACTGGGTGTGGGCTGGTTTGCTTGGCCTATCCAGGCTATGTATATCGTACATTTAATAGTTGTACCTTATACATTATATTAAGTTATTAAGGACTAGGTAATTCATGCTTTAATGACATATATGATTCTAATGGACTAACCTCTGACGCAGTACGGCCCTACCACAGGGATTGGAAAACTCCATGGTCCATGATAATCAAGTTTTATGGCTTCGGTCATAGTACCGTCATTTTTAACCCTATTGGTGTAGTATACGGAAGTGCTCTAATACAAGAACTTTATGCCCTAGGTCATGCTCTGGGACTCTTTAACCCAATAGCTTTAGTATACGGAAGTGCTTTAGTACAAAGGACTTATCGGCCACCGCCCATAATTGGCCCGGGAACTTTCTTATCCCGTAAGACTCGTTTCAGGGGCCCGGTTATTTATTAATCTGGCTACTCACGAGAGATCATCAACCCGGTGTAAGTAAGGTACGGCGTTCCCAGCGTCAGGTCCATTCTTTCCCCCTACACCCTTGCACTCCTTGCGCTTTTGCGCCTCTGGTTCCTCGGTCAGGCACACAACTTGGTTTATTTTTCTCATATTGCCATCTGGTCATATGGTTCGCTATTATCGTACTTCGTCCCTCATAATCCCGACATTCCCAGTGTCTCTTCACTTTTGGTTCTCTTTTTTTGGGCCATCTCACTCTACACTTCCAGTGCAATGGGTACACAATTGGTTGACATGGACATACAATCCATAGCGAACCCTTTTTTGGCCTTCTAGAGCAAATTAATGATACGGTTTCAGGTGTGGGTTCGTCTCATTTTCGCATTGATGCACTTGCTCCCCCATTCGGTTATGCTCTCTTTACATCTCTTTCCCGCAATACCCATTAATTAACGGTTGTTGGACACTGTCTCTCATCTCTGGCATTCGGTTTGAATCTCATGGGTTACTTAATGCGACGGTTGAGGTATATTTCAGTTTCATTTTTACCCTGATGCACTTTGTTTTACACCTTATATCCCCGCAACCTCCTTAAATATGAGGCTATTTGATCAATGGTCGCAGGACATAATTCTTCACTTTTCTTCCTCTTTTTAACACCTCCGCCTAAACTCCAATTGTCTATAAACAAAACCAGGAAAATTCCAAAAAACAAACCCCCACCCCAACAAACTCTTACAAGCACTTACAAACACCCACAAACAAACGAACTTCTTCACTTAATTTACAAATCATTACATTAAACATCATTTCGTTTAAAAACATCAACCTTTCTTCCACCTCACCTCCTCTACCTTAATCACTTATGCCTCAACTATCTCACTCAAAACATCCAACCCCCCCCAAATTTTTACTGTTTGTTTACTTAAATTTATCGTCCTACTTAAACACATCCACCGCCCCCTTCCCAATACTTGTACCCCTACCCACCTGACAAACAATGAACAAACAAAC